ATCAGCTCCTCTCAAGGTCGAAGAACAGGTATTGACTATATATACCGGAACGAATGGTTATCTTGATTCATTAGAACTTGAGCAAGTAAGGAAATTTATTGTTGAATTACGTACTTATGTAAAAACTAATAAACCGGAGTTCCAAGAAATTATATCTTCTACCAAGACATTTACTGAAGACGCAGAAGCCCTTTTAAAAGAAGCTATTCAAGAACAGATGGAACGCTTTCTACTTCAGGAACAAGCGTAAAGAAATCCATCCCTCTGAATTTTTTGTATTATTAAATAAAAAAGAAAATACCCTTTTTCACATGGATATCTAAAAAAAATATATGGAAATAAATTGCGTCCAATAGGATTTGAACCTATACCCAAGGTTTAGAAGACCCATGTCCTATCCATTAGACTATGGACGCTTTTCATTCCGATTTTTCGGATTTTTTCTTATTTTGTGTTTCCAAAAAAGAATCGGATTGTATGTGATGGGAGATGTGAATTTTTTGTTTGAATTGCGTATTTAATTCAATGATGCATTAATTAATACAGAATGGAGCGGGTAGCGGGAATCGAACCCGCATCGTTAGCTTGGAAGGCTAGGGGTTATAGTCGACGTTGATTTATGAATTTTAACGTCTCTAATTCAAAACCGAACATGAAACTTTGGTTTCATTCGGCTCCTTTATGGAAAAAGGAGCAATTCCCAGACCCTAATCTAAGGCGGGAATAAAATTACAAAAGAAAAAATCACCCATAACATCTATGTCAGTTTTTTGCATGAATGCATTCAATTCAAAACAACTTACTTTTTAGATGATCCCTCTAGAAGAGGCGATTCTAACAATCTTTCTAGTTACTTCGTTCTCTATTTCTATTTGAGAGAATCCTAAGGAAAAGTCTTTTGTTTCTACCGAGCTAAGCTAAAAAAATAAATATGTTGATTGAAGCCTCTAGTAAACTAAAGTCATCATTTAATAGCTATTTTGCTTCTCTATAAAAAACTAGAAGATTTAGTTACGATTAGAAACCCTTTTTTCTATCTTCATCCATAGATCTCTTCCTTATACTCATTCAATTGGAAGTATTCATCCAATTCAACAAAATTTTATGTTTCGTAACTTCATAATCCAAAAATTCTACTTTCTAATATAATTGAGTTTTGGATCCAAATCACGAGAATGTATAATTTTCCTCAAATTTTTCATTGAGAGGGAAAGGATTAATTCCTTTTAAGAAATAAAGTTTTTGATCGGAATAGTAATCAAACCGGTAGACCCCTTAACTATTAAGGGGTTAATAGAACGAATCACACTTTTACCACTAAACTATACCCGCTACAGTTGGATTATTGTATCGAAATAAAACTTTTGTCGAACACTGAAATTGGATGTAATCAAGACAGGATTCGAAAAGAATCATGAAATTTAGAGTATTGACACTTTTTGTAGGAGGATTTTATGAGTTTTAATCAGATTTTAAAAAGATAGTTAAATAACTAAAAAAAGTTCTATTTTTTCTTGAAGGAATTTTTTATGATCATTATCAACTAAATCATTTTCTTTATTCTATAGAATCCCTAGAATTCATTAAAACAAAAAGGGCCTGGCGAGGTATTGATCAGGCCAGGCCGTGGGAATCAAAAAAGAGTCCCCTTCGGGCGAAGAAGTATTTAATTAAATATTCTATTCTATTTTTCTATTAATTAATATTAAATATTCAGTCTTTTTTTTTTCTTTTTAATATAATTATGAAAATTTCAAATAAAACTTGTACTTAATGTTGTCTTACACAATACAACTTGTATATTTTGTATATATATATTATGTTATATATAGATTATATATATTTTGAATTTTTTTATTTTAGTCTAATTAATTTGAGTTTATTACATATTTTTTACATAATTTTCAAATTTTTCGAAATTTAATATTTAATATTTGACTATTACTATTTTCAACGGGGAGAGATGGCTGAGTGGACGAAAGCGTCGGATTGCTAATCCGTTGTACGAGTTATTCGTACCGAGGGTTCGAATCCCTCTCTTTCCGTTTCCATTGATAACTGAATCTTATTATTTGATTTCTCTTTTGAATTTATTCTATCTTTTTTCAAAATAGAATTATATATAATTCTATTTTGAAAAAAAAAAAGATAGATGAAAAATAAAGCAAATAACCCCTTTTTAGTCTTATTCTTCGCGCCCAGGATTACGTCCTGGATCATTAGATAGGAATCCGAAAATGAAAAGAGAAACAAAAAATATTACTACTGTGTAAACAAAAAGTTTGAGAGTAAGCATTACACAATCTCCAAGATTATTTTTTTTGGAAAAAAGAGAATAGATTCTCTATTTTTATACCATATATCCTATAATATAAAATAGAATTTGAAATTTGATTTGACGTCGAAAACTCAAGTAGTTTTTCAAAATCGAAAAAAAAAAATGGAAATTCTAATAAAAATAAATCAAAAATGAAGTTATTATTATCATTATCTTATCCATTATTATCTTACTTATCAATAATTTTAATAATTTTATTATACCCACTTAAAGTTTTTCATTTACGAAAAATACTTATAATCGGAAAATGAGACGATATGGATTGTCCTTATTCATAAATATTTTTGAATCAAGAGTTCATACTGTAAGACTTGTCTGATTTTATCAATTATTTCTTATTTATTATTCTAATATTAGAATAATTTTTCTCGAAAAAATCATTCATTTTTTTAGGACAAGATGAAAGATCTCATCGAAAACTTACAGCAGCTTGCCAAACAAAGGCTAAGAGAAAAAAGAGTAGAGGTATGACTGGCATAAAATCTACAATTGGACTCAAAAAAGCGTAGGCCTCCGGTAATTTGGCAAAGAAAAAACTACTCGAATAAAGGGCCGAATTAAGACAGATCAAACTAAAGATATTAAGCATAACAGACATTTATTTTTATTGCATTTTGGTTGAGTTATTGATATAAAAAAAAATGAAGAAAAAAATCGTTCTTTTTTTTAACTTACTCACTCAATCAAAAAACCTTCTATTCTCAATGGAGAATAGAAGAAATTTTACTTTCATACAATATCTTAATGGAATTCTGTGTAATGATCAATAAATTCATTTGAATTCTATATCTACACGTGTCAAAATTCTAACAACAGAATCAAGTTGATTTTTTTTGTTTTGATAGTTAGGCTGGAATTGACGAACAATCAATAACAATATTAGGGTTTATTAATGTTGAATAGAAATCGAATTGGGGCGTGGCCAAGTGGTAAGGCATCGGGTTTTGGTCCCGCTATTCGGAGGTTCGAATCCTTCCGTCCCAGAATATATGTAATTTAAGATTGTATTTTTCTGTTTATAAGGTTTAAAATAGAATTGTATTCTTTCTACTAACTACTAATGATTTTAACGAAAATGAATCTTATCTTTTTTTTTTTTTCACATTTCATCAAATTTGAATTCCAAAAAAAAGTATTCCTTTAATCAGATATACATCCTCTATAAATATTCATATATAATATAGACATATATAATATAGAAATAAGAAGTTACGAAGTTAATTTAGTTTTTTTTGCTTCATCCTGGAAACGAACTTGGATTTTTCCAATCTAATACCAATCTAATATATTATTCAATTTCGATTTATTTTATTGATTATTTTTATTATATTAAACTCAAAAAGAAAGATAGATTTTGATTGCTTAGCGATGTCATCTTTATTTTTATTGTATTGTAAATTGTAAAAAAAATTAACATTCCATTACTAAATAATAACTTAAGATATATTCCATATAATATATATGTATTGACTGTCCTGACTGAACCAATGACTATTCATGATTCCATAATTGAATCAACCGCATACCGGTTCCAAATTTGAGGAATGTTATGGTGAAACTTCGTTTGAAACGATGTGGTAGAAAGCAACGTGCGACTTGAAGGACATGATCTGGTGTGGATTCTTATATCCATCATTCTATTCTATAAGAAAGGATGCTCTTGACTCGACATCCTTTGCTCTGTTCCACTCGAAGCGGCATTGCATTTTTTGTTCGGATGTAATGGAACTAGTACATGATGGAGCTCGAGTAGTAAAGTATTGAGTTATTTCTCAAGGGAAAAGAGAAGGGTCTAGGGTTAGTGTTAATCAATAAGTTTTAACAACTTCGTAAGGATATCTTTGACAGAGAAATCGAAAGGATTAAAATAAAAAAAAAGTTTCAAATCCCAAAATCAAATCTTTTGTTGGAATTGATAAGACCTTATTCGATATATATCGTGGGGAATCCGCCGTTCGTATGATTTGATTTTTTGATAGAAAGAAATAACAAAAAGGCATGTTGCTGCCATTTTTGAAAGGATTCAAAATCTACGAAGTAATGTCTAAACCCAATGATTCAAAAAAAAAAGATAAAGATTTCCGGAACAAGAAAATACCCTTTCTAATTGTTAATTGTCGCAATAATTGGATTTGGATCAGAATACCGAATTCAAATGGATTCTAAATGAGACAAAAGGGTATTTGAGACTGCTCAATAAATGAAATGCCAAAGGATTTTCTTTTGAGCTATTTAAGAGTTATTCAACTTGAGTTATGAGTATACAAATGATTTTTTAGGAAATAAAGAAATGACAAGGATTAAATTCGTAGTTTAATTCATTTCAGTATTTTAGGGATTTATTTAATTATTTATATACCTAAACCTTGAATCATTTTTCTCGAGCCGTACGAGGAGAAAACCTCCTATACGTTTCCAGGGGGGGTATTGTTGATCTAATCTATCCCAATGAGCCGTCTATCGAATTGTTGCAATTGATGTTCGGTCCCGAAGAGAGGGAAGAGATTTGCAGAAAGTGGGTTTTTATGATCCGATCAAAAATCAAACTTATTTAAATGTTCCTGCTATTCTAGATTTTCTTGAAAAAGGTGCTCAACCTACAGAGACTGTCTATGATATTTTCAAGAGGGCGGAGGTTTTTAAGGAATTTCGCCTTAATCAAACAAAGTTCACTTAATGAACTAAAAAACAAAGATAATGTGGTGGTAGTTTGGTAGAATTTTTTTATTCCTTATTCTCGTCCTGTCTATTTTTTATGTAGTGCCAATCCAACACAAAAATTTTCTTATATATTTCCCTTTTGTTTGTACTTCGCTTTTAAAATACGATTTTTAAAATACGATATATACAATATCATATTTCTATAATTTTAATATTAATAATACTATAAAATAATAATAATAATAAAATTATTCTATTAACTAATAACTAACGAAAATCTCTCTATATATTTTATATATTAATTACGTTAATAATAATTAAAATCTTAAAATATATATATATTAGTAAAATATATTATTCTATTTTCTATTTATATATATTTCTCCTTCTAAAAATATTCTAAAAATAAATTAAAAATAAAGTTGTATTTCGAATTTCATTTGCATTTTTTTCTTTCTACGTTGTACTTAAAATTGTAAGTTTAATTTTTTTAATATTCATATTGACAAGAGTATATTGAACAAATATAATTCAATTTTGAAGTCAAAATAAATAATGAAATAAAAAAAAATGAAATGGTTTCTTTCTGTCTTCCGCCCAAAAAATAGGTTGAATTTTTTGCGATATATAATTTGTATCCAAAAAATGGAGAATATTTGTTTTAAAAATGTATTTTCTCTAAAAATTTTTTGTATTGTCATCGGATCTGGTTGGTTTTAAGTTCTGACTCAATTAGCAACTTTTGTTTCGATTTCTTGCTAATTCAAAGTTTTGATTCCAATTCATTTTATTTTTATCTCGATTGTATCTACATAACATATCTCTTTTTCGGGTTGCTAACTCAATGGTAGAGTACTCGGCTTTTAAGTGCGGCTACAATCTTTTACATATTCGGATGAAGCAAGGAATTCGTCTACATCATCGGTAGAGTTTAGTTTATAAGACCACGACTGATCCTGAACGGAAATGAATGGAAAAAAGAGCATGTCGTATCAATATAAAATTCGGAGAATATTTCATTCTTACCAAATTGGTACAAAATTCTATTTGAATTTTTGGAAGGGAACGAAAGGACTTCAAAGCAAAGTTGGGTCGATTGAATAAATGGATCGAGCCCTAGGGTTCAAATTCTGAGGAAAGAAAGAACAACCAGCTTATCTTCATAATTTGAATGATTTCCCGATCTAATTAGACGTTAAAAAAAATTAGTGCCTGATGCGGGAAAGGATTCTCCCACGAGTGGATCCTTTGTTTTTTTATAGTGAATCCTAACTATTCGATTATCCATTCTCCATTAAAGAGATGGAAATGAATGTGTAGAAGAAAGAGTATATTGATAAAATACTTTAATTCCAAAATCAAAAGAGCGATTGGGTTGAAAAAATAAAGGATTTCTAACCATCTTTTATCTTATAAAAACAATAAAAAAACCAATTAGATGGAAAAAGGTAGAAAAGTCCGCGGATGCATTTACCCGTTTCCGGGGTATCCATTTTTTCGTAATAAAATGCCTTGTTTTGACTGTATCGCACTATGTATCATTTGATAATCCAAGAAACCCTCTATTTTTACTTTTGTTTTCGGTCTAAATTGAAATGGAAAAATTACAAGGACATAGAGAACTAGATAGGTCTTGGCAACATAACTTTTTCTATCCACTTATCTTTCAGGAATATATTTATGTATTTGCATATGATCATGCTTTAAATAAATTGATTTTGTTGGAAAATGCGATCGACAAGAAATACAGTTTACTAATTGTAAAACGTTTAATTACTCGAATGTATCAACAGAATCATTTTATTCTTTCTGTTAATGATTCGAACCAAAATGAAATTTTTGGGCACAAACACAAAAAGAATTTGTATTCCCAAATGATAACAGAAGGGTTTGCAGTCATTGTGGAAATTCCATTTTCCCTACTATTAATATCGTCCCTAGAAGGAAAAGAAATAGTAGAATCTCAAAATTTGAGATCAATTCATTCAATATTTCCTTTTTTAGAGGACAAATTCTTACATTTAAATTATGTGTTAGATATATTAATACCTTACCCTGCCCATCTAGAAATCTTGGTTCAAACTCTTCGCTATTGGTTGAAAGATGCCTCTTCCTTGCATTTATTACGATACTTTCTTTACGAGTATCGTAATTGGAATAGTCTTATTAGGCCAAAAGAATCCATTTCCCCTTTTTCAAAAAGGAATCGAAGATTCTTTTTGTTCCTATATAATCTTGTTGTATATGAATACGAATCCCTTTTTGTTATTCTACGCAAGCAATCCTCTTATTTACGATCAACGTCTTTTGGAGCCCTTCTTGAACGAATCCATTTTTACGGAAAGCTAAAATATCTAGTAAAAGTCAAAGTTAAGGTTTTTGGGGTTATCCTATGGCTTTTCAAAGAACCTTTTCTGCATTATGTTCGGTATCAAGGAAAATGCCTTCTGGCTTCAAAAGGGACATCCTTTCTGATGTATAAATGGAAATATTACTTTATC